TATATTATTTATGCAAAATTTATTAATTATGGTTTAATAATTTTTTAAATTAAAGTTTATAAAAAAATTATAATAACTAAAAATTTTAATTACAGTTTAATAAATAAAAATAAAAAATAGATTTTTTTTTTATTTTATTTAAATTATATATTCATATATATATATATATAAATTAAATATTTAAATTATAAAAATTATATTAATAAATTAAATATTTAATATATTAATAATATATATATATATATAAATTTTTATTTAATTTAAATAATATTTTTATAATATATTTTTATTTAATTGAATTATAATTGATTTATAATCAAAATTAATTTTTATAATAATATTACTAGAAAGAAAATAAGAGAAATAATAAAAATTTATTAATTTATATTAAATATATAATATAAAAAAAAAAAAAAAAAAATAAAATTTATTTAAAAAATAATTTAATTAGATAAATTTTTTATTTTTTTTATAATTTATTATAAATTTATTTTAAATTTAAATTTTTTAATAAAATTTTAATTATTTTAAAAATAATTAATTTAATTAAAAAGTAATTAAAATTAAAAATTTAARAAATTAAGATTTAGTAATATTTAAATTAATAACTAATTTTGTGCCAGCAGTTGCGGTTAAACAAAAGTTAAATTAAATTATTTCAGTATATAATAAATAATTAAATATTAAAATAAATATTAAATTATTAAGTGAAATTTTAATTTAATTAAAAATTATTTTTAATTTATGATTTAATAAATTTTATTATAAACTAGGATTAGATACCCTATTATTAAAAATTTAATAAAAAATACTAAAATAGTAAATAAAATATTGTTGAAACTTAAATAATATGGCGGTATTTTAGTTCATTTAGAGGAATCTGTCTAGTAATTGATAATCCACGAATAATTTTACTTAATTTATAATTTTGTATATCATTGTTAAAAAAATATTTTTAAATAAAAATAATATTTTAAAATTTAAAATAAAATTTAATTCAGATCAAGATGCAGATTATAATTAAGTTTAAGATGGATTACAATAAATTTATTTAAACGAAAAAAATTTTGTAAAATTTGATTGAAGGTGGATTTAAATGTAATTTTAATTAATTTATTAAAATGATTAAAAATTAAAATATGTACATATTGCCCGTCACTTTCATTTAAAAATTGAAATAAGTCGTAACAAAGTAGAAGTACTGGAAAGTGTTTCTAGAATGAACAAATTAGAGCTTGTTAAGTATTTCATTTACATTGAAAAGAAATTAAAATAATTAATTAATTTGAGGGGGAAAATTAATAAAATATAAATAATAAAAAAATTTTTAATATTGGGGGATGTTAAAGTATTTTTTTAAAAAAAAAATAAATTATTTTATAGTTAATTAGTATTGAAAAAGAAATTTGAAATAATTGAAAATAAATTAATAAAAAAGTAATTTTTATTTAGTGTATCTTGTGTATCAGAGTTTATTAAAAAATATTTTTTAAATAAAAAAATCTCGAATTTAAAAGAGTTAATTAATTATAAAAGTTAATGTGGAATAATTATTTTTAATAATTAATTTGAAATGAAATGTTAATCGTTTTTAAATATATCTAGTTATTTTAGAAAAAAATTTAATTTAAAATTTAAAAAATTTTATTATTAATTATAATTAATAATAAAATATTTAAAATTAAATATATTAAGGGATAAGCTTTAATATAAAAATTTATAATAAATTAAAATAAAATTTAAAAATTTTAAAATTTATATTGTTTAAAAATTTTAATTTATTACAAAAAATTTTAATAATAATAAAATTTAATAAAAAATTTAAATTTATATAAAATAATAATTTATAATAAAAAAAAATTAATAATAATGATAAAATTAGTATATTACAAATAAAATATAATTTAATTAATAAAAATTAAATTAAAGGAATTCGGCAAAAATTTATATTCACTTGTTTATCAAAAACATGTCTTTTAGAAAATAATTTAAAGTCTAATCTGCCCACTGATAATTATATTAAAGGGCTGCAGTATATTGACTGTACAAAGGTAGCATAATCAATAGTCTTTTAATTGGAGACTTGTATGAAAGATTTGATGAAATATAAACTGTCTCTAATTTATATATAAAATTTAATTTTTTAGTTAAAAAGCTAAAATAAATTTAAAAGACGAGAAGAMCCTATAGAGTTTTATATTAAATTTATTTAAGATTAAATATATAATTAAAAATTAAAAATAAAATTAATATTTTGTTGGGGTGACAAAAAAATTTATTTAACTTTTTTTAAAAAATTAACATAAATAAGTGTATATTTGATCCATTTATAATGATTAAAAGAAAAAATTACCTTAGKGATAACAGCGTAATATTTTTTTCTAGTACAAATAGAAAAAAAAGTTTGCGACCTCGATGTTGGATTAAGATAAAATTTAAATGCAAAAGTTTAAAATTTTGATCTGTTCGATCATTAAAATCTTACATGATCTGAGTTCAAACCGGTGTGAGCCAGGTTGGTTTCTATCTTTAAAATAATAAAATATTTTAGTACGAAAGGATCAAATATTTTTAATAGTTAAAATTTAATGAATATTAATAATAATTTAAGTTAAACTATTTTGACAGAAAAATGTGATGATTTTAGAAGTCATAAATGTATAATTAAATTATATAAATAGTATATGTTAATACAAGATTTATATAATATTTTAATTGGGATTTTAATTTTATTAATTGGAGTTTTAATTGGGGTTGCTTTTTTAACATTATTAGAGCGGAAAGTTTTAGGTTATATTCAAATTCGAAAAGGTCCTAATAAAATGGGTATAATAGGAATTTTACAACCTTTTTGTGATGCTATTAAATTATTTTCTAAAGAACAAGCTTATTTAAATTACTCTAATTATTTTTCTTTTTATTTTTCTCCTATTGTAAGATTTTCTTTATCTTTAATAATTTGAATGTTAATACCTTATATTTTTAATTTAATTGTTTTTAATTTAGGGTTATTATTTTTTTTATGTTGTACAAGAATTGGAGTTTATACTTTATTAATTGCTGGTTGATCTTCAAATAGAAATTATTCTTTATTAGGAGGATTACGAGCAGTAGCTCAAACGATTTCTTATGAAGTTAGATTATCTTTAATTTTAATATCTAATATTATTTTAATTATAGATTTTAATATAATTAAATTTAGTGAATATCAATATTTAGGTTGATTTATAATAATGATATTACCTTTAAGAATATGTTTTTTATCTTCATTAATAGCTGAAACTAATCGTACTCCTTTTGATTTTGCAGAGGGTGAAAGAGAATTAGTTTCAGGATTTAATATTGAGTATAGAAGAGGRGGATTTGCTTTAATTTTTTTAGCTGAATATTCTAGTATTTTATTTATAAGTTTATTATTTGTAATTATTTATATAGGAGGTTATGATTTAAATTTAATGTTTTATTTAAAGTTAGTATTTTTATCTTTTTTTTTTATTTGAGTTCGAGGGACATTACCTCGTTATCGTTATGATAAATTAATATATTTATGTTGAAAAAGATATTTACCTTTATCATTAAATTATTTATTATTTTTTATAGTAGTAAAAATAATTTTAGTATATAAAATAAATTTAGTATAAATTAATAGAATATTTATTCTTTCTTAAGTTTTCAAAACAAATGCTTATACAAGCTCATTAATTAAATTATAAATTGAAAATTAATTTATCTCAAAATTTATTTAAGATTGGGTTAATAATAAAATAAGAAAAATAAATTAATGTTAAAATTTGACCAGTAATAATATAAGGTGCTTCTACTGATCGTGCTCCAATTCAAGTTAATAAAATAATTGTTGTAATTAAAGATCAGAATAAAATTTGATTTAAAGGATAAAATTGAATACCTTGAATTTTTTTATTAAAAGTAAAAGGTAAAATAATTAAAATTAAAATTGATATTACTAAAGCAATTACACCTCCTAATTTATTAGGGATAGATCGAAGAATAGCATAGGCAAATAAAAAATATCATTCAGGTTGAATATGAATAGGTGTAACTAATGGATTTGCTGGAATGAAATTATCTGGGTCTCCTAATAAATAAGGGTTGATTAGAGAAAGAAAAGTTAAAATTGAGATTAGAATAATAAATCCAATTAAATCTTTGAATGTAAAAAATGGATGAAAAGGAATTTTATCTAAATTTCTATTAATTCCMAATGGATTATTTGATCCTGTTTGATGTAAAAATAATAAATGAATTATAGTTAATATAAGAATAATAAATGGGAACAAAAAATGAAAAGTATAAAATCGAGTTAATGTTGCATTATCAACTGCAAAACCTCCTCAAATTCAGTTTACAAGTGTTGTTCCTAAATATGGAATTGCCGATAATAAATTAGTAATTACTGTAGCTCCTCAAAAAGATATTTGTCCTCAAGGAAGAACATATCCTATAAAAGCTGTAGCTATTAATAAAAATAAAATAATAACTCCAATTATTCAAGTAAATTTTAAATTAAATGATTCATAATAAATTCCTCGCCCAATATGAAAATAAATACAAATAAAAAAAAAAGATGCTCCATTTGCATGTAAAGTTCGAATTAATCAACCATAATTAACATTTCGACAAATATAATTTACTCTAAAAAAGGCTAAATCTACATTAGCTGTATAATATATAGTTAAAAATAATCCTGTTAAAATTTGAGTTATTAAACATAAAGCTAATAATGAACCAAAATTTCATCAAGATGAAATATTTGAAGGTGTAGGAAGATCTACTAATGATCCATTAATAATTTTAATTACGGGATGAGTTTTACGGATAGGTTTATATAGATTTATCATTAATTATTAAATGATCGTAAAGGACCAAAAAAAATATTAGTAATTTTTACAATTGCAACTAGTGTAATAAATAAATAAATAATTATTATTAATATTATTCAATAATTTTGTTTATTATATAATTTAGATAAATTAAAATTATATTCGTTATTAAAAAATAAAATTGAGTTAAAAAAATTATTTATTTCATCATTAAATGAGAAATTTATTCAAGTTAGATTATTTTTAAAAAAAATTCTAAAAATTATAATAAATAAAATATAAATAAGAAAAAATTTACTAATAAAATGAATTTTAAATAACTCATTTGAAGCTACTCTTGATACATAAATAAATAATACTAATAATCCCCCTAAGAAAACTAAGAAAAGTATGTATGAAAATCAATATGTATTAATTAATATTCCTGAAATTAAACATGTAAGAAGTGTTTGAGTAAGAATTAATAGACCTATAGCAAGAGGATGATTGGTGAAGTACAAAAAAATTGAAATAGAAATTAATAAAATAGATAAAAATATTTTTAAAATATCAAAGAATAGTTTATAAAAATAATAATTTTGGAGATTATAGATAAAGAAAATCTTTTTCTTTGAAGTTTTTAAAGAATATTCTTATTTTTGATTTACAAGACCAAAGTTTTTTATTAAACTATAAAAACTTAACTAACTAATGTTAAATATAAGATTAATTATTATTATCATATTTATATTTGGAAATATAATTTTTGTATCAAAACATAAACATTTATTAATTGTTTTAATAAGTTTAGAATTTATAGTATTAAGAATTTTCTTTTTTATATTATTATATCTTATAATAATTGATTATAATTTATATATATTAATAGTATTTTTAGTCTTTTCTGTTTGTGAGGGGGCTTTAGGGCTATCAATTTTAGTTTCCATAATTCGAACACATGGAAATGATTATTTTCAAAGTTTTAATTTAATTTAATGATAAAATTTTTAGTAATAATAATTTTTATAATTCCTTTATGTTTTAAAAAAAATATATTTTGATTGGCTCAAATATTATTAATGTTTATAATATTTATATTTATAAATTCTACTATTAATATTATAAATTTTTGTAATTTAAGATATATATTAGGATATGATATAATTTCTTATGGTTTAATTTTATTAAGAATTTGAATTAGAAGTTTAATAATTATAGCAAGAGAAAGATTATATAAAAGTAATTTTTATTCAAATTTATTTTTATTTAATATTATTTTTTTAATAATAATATTATATTTAACTTTTAGAGTAATAAATTTATTTATATTTTATTTATTTTTTGAAAGAAGATTAATTCCAACTTTAATATTAATTATTGGTTGAGGGTATCAACCTGAACGAATTCAAGCAGGTATATATCTATTATTTTATACATTATTTGCTTCTTTACCTTTATTAATAGGAATTTTTTATTTATACAAAAATATAAATTATATAATAATTTATTTTTTAAAGTTTTATGATTATAATTTATTAATATTATATTTATGTTTAGTAATAGCATTTTTAGTGAAAATACCTATATATTTTGTACATTTATGATTACCAAAAGCTCATGTAGAAGCTCCTATTTCTGGTTCAATAATTTTAGCTGCAATTATATTAAAGTTAGGGGGATATGGTTTATTACGTGTAATAATTATTTTACAGGAAATTAATTTAAAAATAAGATTTATCTGAATAGTAATTAGACTTATTGGGGGATTTTATATTAGATTAAAATGTTTTTGTCAAATTGATATAAAATCTTTAATTGCTTATTCATCCGTAGCACATATAAGAGTTGTAATTGGGGGAATTATAACTATAAATTATTGAGGTTATATAGGTTCCTATATTTTAATAATTGGGCATGGTTTATGTTCTTCTGGTATATTTTGTTTATCTAATATAAATTATGAGCGATTAAATAGACGAAGTTTATTTATTAATAAAGGAATAATAAATTTTATACCCTCTATAAGATTATGATGATTTTTATTAATATCTTCAAATATGGCTGCTCCTCCTTCTTTAAATTTAATAGGTGAAATTAGATTAATTAATAGATTAGTTAGTTGATCTTGGTTAAGAATAATTATATTAATATGTATTTCATTTTTTAGTGCCGGATATAGATTATATTTATATTCTTATACCCAACATGGGAAATATAATATAGGAATTTATAGATTTTATACAGGAACATCACGAGAATATTTAATATTAATATTACATTGATTACCTTTAAATATTTTAATTATAAAAATTGATTATAGAATAATTTGATTTTACTTAAATAATTTAAAAAAAATATTGATTTGTGGAGTCAAAAATATGAAGATTCATTTTAGGTCATTAATAATAAATTTAATATTTGTTTTATCAGATTTTTTTTTTTATTTTTTTTTATATTAATTAATTTTTTTAGAATAATTTATTTTATTATATATAATAAAGTTATTTTTTTAGAGTGGGAAGTTATTTCTTTTAATTCAATTAATATTGTATTTTCTATTTTATTAGATTGAATATCTTTATTGTTTATAATATTTGTATCATTAATTTCTTCTTGTGTAATTTTTTATAGAAAAAGATATATAAGATCTGAATTAAATTTAAATCGATTTATTATTTTAGTTTTATTATTTGTATTTTCGATAATTTTATTAATTATTAGTCCTAATATAATTAGAATTTTCTTAGGTTGAGATGGATTAGGTTTAGTTTCTTATTGTTTAGTAATTTATTACCAAAATATTAAATCTTATAATGCTGGTATATTAACAGCTTTATCTAATCGAATTGGTGATGTAATGATTTTAATATTAATTTCTTGAATATTAAATTATGGTAGTTGAAATTATATTTTTTATTTAAATTTTATAAGTAATGATTTTTCTATGAAGATTATTAGATTATTAGTAATTATTGCAGCTATAACTAAAAGAGCTCAAATTCCTTTTAGTTCTTGATTACCTGCTGCAATAGCTGCTCCTACTCCGGTTTCTGCTTTAGTACATTCTTCTACATTAGTTACTGCAGGGGTTTATTTATTAATTCGATTTAATAATCTTTTAATTGAAATATTTTTTTTAAAATTTTTATTATTATTTTCTGGATTAACAATAATAATAGCAGGAATTTGTGCTAATTATGAATATGATTTAAAAAAAATTATTGCTTTATCAACTTTAAGACAATTAGGGTTAATAATAAGAATTTTAAGAATGGGATTTTATGATTTAGCTTTTTTTCATTTATTAACACATGCTATATTTAAAGCTTTATTATTTATATGTGCTGGGGTAGTTATTCATATAATAAATAATAATCAAGATATTCGTATAATAGGAGGAATTAGATTTTATATTCCTTTAACTTCTTTATGTTTAAATATTTCAAATTTAGCTTTATGTGGAATTCCTTTTTTAGCTGGATTTTATTCTAAGGATATAATTTTAGAAATAGTAAGAATAAGAAATTTAAATTTATTGATTTTTTATTTATATTATTTTTCAACAGGGTTAACAATATTTTATACTATTCGTTTATTAATATACTTAATAATTAATGATTATAATTTATTGTCAATTTATAATTTATATGATGAAGATTATGTAATATTAAAAAGTATATTTGTTTTATTATTTATGAGTTTAGTTTCTGGAAGTTTTTTAAGTTGATTAATTTTTTATTATCCTTATATAATTTATTTACCAAATTCTTTAAAAATAATAGTAATTTATGTGAGAATTGCAGGAATATTAATAGGTTTATTAATTAGTAATATAAATATTTATTCAATAAATAAATTTTTAATATTTTATAATTTAAGAGGGTTTTTAACTGTAATATGATTTTTACCAAATTTAAGTACTTATGGTTTAAATTATTATTTTTTAAAATTTGGTCAAATTTTAAGAAAAAATATTGACATAGGTTGAAGAGAAATTTATAGAGGACAAGGTATATATAAGATTATTAAATTTTATTCTTTAGTTAATATAATTTATCAAATAAATAATTTTAAAATTTATTTATTTAGATTTATTTTATGAATAATAATTTTTATTATTTTAATTATAATTTATTTAAATAGCTTAAAAAGAGTATAATATTGAAGATATTAGGGTGATTATATAATCTTTAAATATTTATAAAAAAAAATTTTTTTATTTTTACAATGAAAATGTAAAGTTTTATTTAAACTATATAAATTAGAAATATTAATGATTTTATTCACTATAAATTAAGTTAGCAGCTTAATTATTATATATTTCTAATTGGAATTCTTATTCAATTTTATCATTAACAGTGATATACCTCTTTTTTGGTTTCAATTAATAAATAAGGAGTTTATTAACTCTATCTTTTAAGTCGAAATTAAATGCAAATTGCTTCTTATTTATAAGATAAATTGATATTTCAATATTATTTGAATGCAAATCAAATGTTTTAAATAAACTATAATCCTAATTAATTTGTTCAGTTTAATATATTTTGATTTCACTCATGATAAAGACCTACTAATAAAATAATAATAAAAAAAAAATTAATTTTGAATCAAGTAATAAAATTAACTGTTAAAAAAGTTGGAATTATTGGGAAAATTAAAGCAATTTCTACATCAAAAATTAAAAAAATTACTGTAATTAAAAAAAAATGAAGAGAAAATGGAATACGTGATAGTGATTTTGGGTCGAACCCACATTCAAATGGTGAACATTTTTCTCGATCAAGAAAAGATTTTTTTGAAATAATGAATGAAATTGTTATGAAAATATTAGCAATGATAATTATAATTAAAGATATTATTATTATTAAATTAATTATTTATATTAATAATAAATTAAACTTTTTGATTGGAAGTCAAATATACTAAATATATTATATAAATAGTTAATTTCCTCATCAATAAATAAAAATATAAAGAAATAATCATACTACATCAACAAAATGTCAATATCATGCAGCTGCTTMAAATCCAAAATGATGAGAATTAGAAAAGTGATTATTTATATGTCGAATTAAACAAGTTAAAAGAAAAATAGTTCCAATAATAACATGAAGTCCATGAAATCCTGTAGCTATAAAAAAAGTTGATCCATAAATTCTATCTGCAATTGTAAAAGGAGCTTCAATATATTCATAAGCTTGAATTAAAGTAAAATAAGTTCCTAATAAGACAGTAATTAATAAACTTTGAAAAGTTTGAGTAAAATTATTTTCTATTAAACTATGATGAGCTCAAGTAACAGTAATTCCTGAAGTAATTAAAATAATAGTATTTAATAAAGGAATTTGAAATGGATTAAATGCTACAATTCTTATAGGAGGTCATATAGATCCAATTTCAATATTAGGAGATAAACTTCTATGGAAAAATGCTCAAAAAAATGAAATAAAAAAAAAAATTTCTGAAATAATAAATAAAATTATTCCTCATCGAAGACCTTTAGTAACTAAAATAGTATGCTTACCTTGATAAGTACCTTCTCGGCAAATATCTCGTCATCATTGATATATTGTTAATAAAACAATAATGTAACCTAAAATAAGTAAATTTAATCTAAAATTATGAAATCATTTTACTAAACCAGTTACTAAAGTTATTACACCAATAGCTCCAGTTAAAGGTCAAGGACTATAATCTACTAAATGATAAGGATGATTATGATTAAGAGTCATTTATAAATTAATTAACTTCACTAGAATAAAGAGTACTTAAAATAGTAATAACATAAGATTGAATTACTGCTACAGCAGATTCTAAAATTAATAAAAGAATTTGAATAAAAATTAAAATGATTAATAAATAATTAGGTATATTTGTTCCTGTATTACTTAATAAAGTTAAAAGTAAATGACCAGCAATTATATTAGCTGTCAATCGGACAGCTAAAGTACCTGGTCGAATAATATTACTAATTGTTTCAATTAAAACTATAAATGGTATTAAAATAGTTGGAGTTCCTTGGGGAATTATATGAATAAATATATGTTGAGTATTATTAATTCATCCATAAATTATAAATCTTAATCATAAGGTTAAAGATAAAGATAAGGAAATATTTAAATGTCTAGTACTTGTAAAAATGTATGGAAATAAACCTAAAAAATTATTAAATAAAATAAAAAAAAATAATGAAATAAAGATAAAAGTTGATCCATTAAATCTATTAGGTCCTAAAAGAGTTTTAAATTCTTCATGTAATTTAGATGAAATAAAATTTCATAAAATAAAATGACGATTAGGAATTAATCAAAAAGAATAAGGAATAAATATTAAACCAATAAAAGTTCTTACTCAATTAATAGATAAATTAAAAATATTAGTAGAAGGGTCGAAAATAGAAAATAAATTATTTATCATTTTCAAGAAAAGTTATTTTTTATAATTTTTTTATTATTATTATTATAGTTAATATTTTTATAATTAAAAATAAAATAATTTATAATATTAAAAATAATAAAAATTACAATAAAAAAAATGAAAGAAAAAATTCAGTTAATAGGTATTATTTGAGGAATAAAAGAATATTACTAAAGTAATAATTTAAATTTGACATATTTATGTTATAAATTAACTAATTCTTTCATTAGAAGTAGTTGCTAATTTACTATAAAATGGTTTAAGAGACCAGTACTTGCTTTCAGTCATCTAATGATGAATAATTATTAATTCAATTAATAAAATTTTTAATTGAAATTCTTTCAATTACAATAGGTATAAAACTATGATTAGCACCGCAAATTTCAGAACATTGACCATAAAAAATACCAGGWCGATTAATAAAAAATCTTGTTTGATTTAATCGACCTGGATTAGCATCAACTTTTACACTTAAAGATGGAATAGTTCAAGAATGAATTACATCAGTGGCTGTAATTAAAATTCGAATTTGATTATTTATAGGTAAAACAATTCGATTATCTACATCTAAAAGTCGAAAATTAGATAAATTATCAGTTGATTGAATTATATATGAATCAAATTCAATATTATTAAAATCAGAATATTCATAACTTCAATATCATTGATGTCCAATAGATTTTAATGTAATTAAAGGATTATTTAATTCATCTAAAAGATATAAAAGTCGTAAAGAAGGTAAAGCAATAAAAATAAGAGTAATTGCTGGTAAAATAGTTCAAATTAATTCAATTATTTGTTCTTCTAAAAGAAATCGATTAATATATTTATTAAAAAATAAACTAATTATTAAATAAGATACTAAAATTGTAATTATAATTAAAATAATTAAAGTATGATCATGAAAAAAAATAATTTGTTCTATTAAAGGAGAAGCTCTATTTTGATAATTAAGATTAGATCATGTTGCCATATTCTAAAAAAAGGATAATCCTTTATAAATGGGGTTTAAATCCATTACATATAATCTGCCATATTAGAAATTACTTAAAATAGGTAATTCATTATATGAATGTTCAGCAGGGGGTAAATTTTGATATCATTCAATAGATGAAGATATATTTAATGAAAAAAGAACTAAACGTTGATTAATTATTGATTCTCAGACAATAATTACTATTATAATTATTGAAAATAATGAAATATATGATCCAAGAGAAGAAATAATATTTCATGAAATAAAACTATCAGGATAATCTGAGTAACGACGAGGTATTCCTGCTAAACCTAAGAAATGTTGTGGAAAAAAAGTTAAATTAACTCCAATAAATATTGAAATAAATTGAATTTTTAATAAGTAAGGATTTATAGTTAATCCTGTAAATAGAGGGTATCAATGAATAAATCCTCCAAAAATTGCAAATACAGCTCCTATTGATAATACATAATGAAAATGTRCTACAACATAGTAAGTATCATGAAGAGTAATGTCAATAGAAGAATTAGCTAAAACAACTCCTGTTAATCCTCCTACTGTAAATAAGAAAATAAATCCTAAACCTCATAATATGGAAGGGCTATAGTTAATTTGGGTTCCGTGAAGAGTAGCTAATCATCTAAAAATTTTAATTCCTGTTGGGACAGCAATAATTATAGTGGCAGAAGTAAAATATGCACGAGTGTCAATATCTATTCCTACTGTAAATATATGATGAGCTCAAACAATAAATCCAAGCAGTCCAATTGCTATTATAGCATAAATTATTCCTAAATATCCAAAAGTTTCCTTTTTTCCTCTTTCTTGAGAAATTAAATGGGAAATTATACCAAATCCAGGTAAAATTAAAATATAAACTTCTGGATGCCCAAAAAATCAAAATAAATGTTGATAAAGAATAGGATCTCCTCCTCCTGCTGGATCAAAAAATGAGGTATTTAAATTACGATCAGTTAAAAGTATAGTAATAGCTCCTGCTAATACAGGTAAAGATAATAATAAAAGAAGAGCTGTAATTCCAACAGATCAAATAAATAGGGGTATTTGATCAAAAGATATATTATTAACTCGCATATTAATAATAGTTGTAATAAAATTAATTGCTCCTAAAATTGAAGAAATACCAGCTAAATGAAGAGAAAAAATAGCTAAATCAACAGAAGAGCCACCATGAGCAATATTAGATGAAAGTGGGGGATAAACTGTTCATCCTGTTCCTGCTCCATTTTCAACAATTCTACTAGAAATTAAAAGAATTAAAGATGGGGGTAAAAGTCAAAATCTTATATTATTTATACGGGGAAATGCTATATCAGGAGCTCCTAATATCAAAGGAACTAATCAATTACCAAATCCTCCAATTATGATAGGTATAACTATAAAAAAAATTATAATAAAAGCATGAGCTGTTACAATAGTATTATAAATTTGATCATCTCCAATTAAAGAGCCTGGATTTCCTAATTCAGTTCGAATTAATAAACTTAAAGATGTACCTACTATTCCTGCTCAAATTCCAAAAATAAAATATAAAGTTCCAATATCCTTATGATTTGTAGAAAAAAGTCATTTTCGCTAATTAAATAAAATGGCTGAGATATAAGCGATAAATTGTAAATTTATTTACGGGAAAATTCTCTTTTATTATAAAGTCTTATATTCAAAAAAAAATGATATAAAATTGCAAATTTTATGGTGTATAAATACTAAGGCTTAAAGAAATTTCTTTATAAATAATTTTGAAGATTATTAGTTTATATTTAACTTAAAACCTTAAAAAAAAAAAGTTCTAATAATTATACCAAATAAAGAAATAAAATTAAAAAAATAAATAAAAATTAAAAAATTATTTTTAATAAAAATCTTAAATCATTTTAATTTAAAAGAAAAAAATAATAAAGAAGAATAAATAATACGAATATAAACAAATAATAAAATTAATCTTGATATAATAAATACAAAAGAAATAATAAAAAAATTATTATTTAGTAAATAATTAATAACAAGTCACTTAGGGAAAAATCCTAAAAAAGGAGGCAAACCTMCTAAAGAAAGAAAATTAATTATAATAGAAATTTTAATTAAAAAATTTATATTAAAAAAGAATAATTGTCTAATAAAAAAAATATTAATAATATAAAATAAAAAACATATAATAAATGTAAAAATTGAATAAAAAATAAAATAAATTAATCATAAATTTTCACTAATAATTATAGATGAGATCATTCAACCTAAATTATTAATTGAAGAAAAAGCTATTAATTTTCGTAAAGAAGTTTGGTTAAATCTACCAATAGATCCAATTAATACATTAAAAATTATAACAAAATATAAAAAATTTAAATTAAAATAATAAGATAAAAGAATTATAGGGGAAATTTTTTGTCAAGTTATTAATATGAAACAATTAAATCATGAAAGACCTTCTATAATATTAGGAAATCAAAAATGAAATGGAATTGATCCTATTTTTATAAGTAATGAAGAATTAATAATAATTGAAAAAAAATTATTAAAAAAAAAATTTTTTATTAAAAATAATCTTAATAAAATTGAAAATAAAAAATTAATTGAGGCAATTGATTGAGTAAGAAAATATTTAAGAGAAGCTTCTGAATTTAAAAGATTATTATGTGTTGAGATTAGGGGGATAAATCTTAATAAATTAATTTCTAAACCAATTCAACATCCTAATCAAGAATTAGCAGATACAGAAATTAAGGTTCTAAAAAATAAAATAAATAAAAAAAATATTTTATTAGAATTTGTTATTAAAATAATAAAAAATAAGAATTAAAATCTATAATGAAATTTATTCATATTATAAAAATTATATTTTAGTGTAAGATGCACAGTAATTTTTGAAGTTATTAGGTATAGTTTAATTCTATAAAATATAATAAAGGTAAAAATTTACATTATTTATCCTATCAGAATAATCCTTTTAATCAGGCACTTTATTTTTAAAAAAAAGGTATTTCCTTTATATTTGAGGTATGAACCCAAAAGCTTTTTTAGCTTATTTTTAA